TAAAATTTCCATTTATTCGAGATCTAGGCATAATTAGCAATTCATTCTATAATTCTTCTCATCCCCCTTCGGGGAAAACGATCCCACAAAAAAAGGAATTGTACAGTACAAAATAACATAAAAACAGACTAATTGGAAAAAAGCCGGTGTCCCCCTTTTGGACAAAGATGAAATGAAATATTTGAATCAGATTAGATTTCATTCCAGTTTCGTAGTATACCAATGACTATTACTATTTCATCTAAGTTGAATAACCAAGTTTCCTATGGATTTTTATAACTCGAGAAGTTTTGATTTGGTTATGATCCAAAAAAGAATGGAATAATCATTCCATGATAAAATCAAATTCAAATAAACATCCTTTTTGTTTGCATAACGTGTATGTGACACACCATACAATTGAAATAGAAAGATTCATCGGATGATTCATGAATTCCATGGGTTAGCTGATGAAAGAAGTTGTTGTTGATAAATATGAAATTGGAAAAGGAATTTCTTATTATAGAACCATCGGGCGGTTATACATGTACTACAATTAAGATGAAGGACTCGCTATTCATTCGGGTTTTGGTCAAGAATAACATTCTGTAGGAGAGATGGCCGAGTGGTTCAAGGCGTAGCATTGGAACTGCTATGTAGACTTTTGTTTACCGAGGGTTCGAATCCCTCTCTCTCCGTTTCTTTTCATTCATCAACGTTACCGACTACAATGTATCAAATCAAATAAGAATTGATAGCATTATTCTAATGGTAATACCCTTATTTACATTTCCTTATTTAATAGAGATTCTCTAGCCCTAATTCATCCCTGTGATAGGTAAAATACAAATAGAAATATCGTATTGATATTGAAAATAAGAAAAAAAGAAAAAGAATCCTATTGCCGATCCTTTTTTGATACGTGAATGAGACAGGGCACAGGGTACTCTATTTACTTCAGCGAAAGGAGTCAAAATTGGTATGAACCTTGCTTTTTTATTTTCGTTAGAATCAAGTCTGACGGGAATAATATTCTACGACCAACAACTCATTTATTTTCAGACCGATCCATTTACTATCTATTATTTGATTTACAAATCCTTTATATTGTAAGGAGTCAATAGTCAAATGGTTTGGCAATTCCCCGTGGGGGGATGAAACAAGATAATTTTGAATCAGAACTTTCGATCTTTCTTTATCCTTCGTAGTAATAATATCTCGGGGTTTGCAACGATAACTTGGTATATCCACTATACGACCATTAACTAAAATGTGTCTATGGTTAACTAATTGTCTGGCTCCAGGAATGGTCGAAGCCATACCTAATCGAAAAAGGATGTTATCCAAACGCATCTCGAGTAGTTGTAGTAAAACCTGGCCTGTTGACCCTTTGGCTTTTCCAGCAATATGCACATATTTAAGTAATTGTCGCTCTGTCAGACCATAATGAAAACGCAATTTCTGTTTCTCTTCTAAACGAATACGATATTGTGATCTTTTTCCAGAGCGCAATTGGGTTTGAAGATCACTTCTGGATCTGGGTCTTTTACTAGTTAGTCCCGGTAAAGCCCCCAGCCGGCGTATTTTTTTGAAACGAGGTCCTCGGTAACGAGACATATAAAGGCTCCTTTTTGATTCACTTTTCTTTGACAAAAAGATAGAAATTCAGACTGAACTAAAGGATTAGCAAAGCAAAACTCAATTTACTAAAGTCCTACAAAACAGAATCAAATAAATCTTATCAATATTCGGATTTTTTGTATATATAGGAAATTCAAGCGAAGGTTGCGTTTTCCAATTTCTTCTGTAGAGATCTAATTGTTCTAGTCAACTTTTTTATTCATAGCTATAGCTGCAAGTTACCATGACATAATAGATTGGTGACCCGACATTTAGAGAAAGCGAGAGTAGAGATTTTCAATCATGGAAATAAAAAAATCGATAAAGAAAAAGAGCCGGCTATCGGAATCGAACCGATGACCATCGCATTACAAATGCGATGCTCTAACCTCTGAGCTAAGCGGGCGGATATAAGAGCAATAGTGTATAGGAATACAGGAAACTATCGGATCTTAGTTATTACCTAGTGATTCTTCTTCTTTTTTTATTTCATTTATTGATTATTTCAATTTCTTCTATTTCTTAGTTATTAGTTATATATTTTCTATTCTATTTCTAAAATAGAAAAGAAAACTATTTAGATCTAGATAAATTAGATATCTAAATAGAAATTCAATTCCATATTCATATATATTCATATATGAAATATATGAAAAGAAAATATAAATATATCAATCAAATTAGAATTCGAAATGAAAAAAAAAGAATGAATATCGACCGTTACACTATACCAAATATTACTGTAAAAATGAAGGAGGAGTAAAGGCATATATAGATATGTGGGATATATCTATCCGTATTGAATTGCGGATACATCAATGATAGAATCATTTCGTATTGAAACAAATAGGGTTCATCCAATAGAGATGAAATGATAGAATAGAGGGTGGGCAAAAAAATAAAATAGCAGCATACACTTTTTCGATATTGAAATCATTACCTAATGAATTCAAGAGTGCCAAGATAAATGAAAGAGGTGGATGGAATTACAACTGGATTCTTGTCTCAAAGGAAAGGGGGATATGGCGAAATTGGTAGACGCTACGGACTTGATTGGATTGAGCCTTGGTATGGAAACCTGCTAAGTGGTAACTTCCAAATTCAGAGAAACCCTGGAACTAAAAATGGGCAATCCTGAGCCAAATCTTTTTTTTTGAGAGAAAAAATGATGGAAAATGAGAATAAAAAGGGATAGGTGCAGAGACTCAATGGAAGCTGTTCTAACGAATGAAATTGACTACGTTACGTTAGTAGCTAAAAACCTTCTATCGAAATGACAGAAAGGATAACTTTATATGCGCCTAATACGTACGTATACATACTGACATAGCAAACGATTAATCACAACCCAAATCTGATATTGAATTCTATTCTGTATCTCTATATATGAAAAATATGAAAATAGAAAGATTCTAGAAATATAAACTAGAAATATATATATATATTCTATTATCTTACTATTATCTTAAAATATCTTATAAAATATCTTAAGAATTAGATTAAGAATCTATATATTTCTTCATTCTATTATTCTAATTATTCTAGAATATAATAATAGAATAATATTTCTATATGATTTTCTATATTCTTTATTTCTTTCTTATTTCTATTACTCTTAATATGAGTAATAGTATGAGATAAGGACCTATAGAAACCCTCTATTAATTAGAATCATAGAGATCAAAAAATCTATGAAAAATTGAAGAGTTATTGTGAATCAATTCCAATTGAAGTTGAAAAAAGAATCGAATTCGAATATTCAGTGATAAAATGATTCATTCCAGAGTTTGATAGATCTTTTGAAGATTAATCGGACGAGAATAAAGAGAGAGTCCCATTTTACATGTCAATACCGACAACAATGAAATTTATAGTAATAGGAAAATCCGTCGAATTTTTAAATCGTGAGGGTTCAAGTCCCTCTATCCCCAATAAAAAGCCCATTTTACTTTCTCGCTCTTTATTTATCCTCATCCTCTTTCTTTTTTTTTTCATCAGTGGCTCAGTTTAAACAAAATGAAATATCTTTCTCATTTCATTCACTCTGTTCTTTCACAAAGGGATCCGAATAGAAATACTCGTATCTTCTTCCAATCCAATCTCATTTGTTTTGTATAGTACGATATGAACATATATGTTCAAGGAATCTCCGTTATTGAATCATTCATAGTCCATCTATTTTTCCTTACATTTACAAAAAAAGTCTTCTTTTTTGTTAAGATTTTATTTTTTAGTTTTTTTCATTGACATAGATATAAGTACTCTGCTAGGATGATGTACGGGAAATGGTCGGGATAGCTCAGTTGGTAGAGCAGAGGACTGAAAATCCTCGTGTCACCAGTTCAAATCTGGTTCCTGACACGTGAATAATGTATCGGATAGATATTCATACCTCATACAAATGAAATTAATTCATTGAGACGGATCGGGATAGATATTCTTTACTTTCTTTTTCATTTGTATTTTTTTCCTCTCTGTTCATACTTTTCTTATTCCAAAAAAAAGTATGTGAAATTTTCGTATATATCTCAAATCTAATAGCTAAAAAGAATTAGCTAAAAGGATTCAATCAAGGAGTGGAAGGATAGGAATAGAAAGGATGTATTTCAGACACAGTACAAAGAAACTCCGATTCTTATCATTTTGCATTTCTTCATTTCGTCTCTTCTGTCTTTTCTTTCAAATTTCATATTTTTTTTGTCACTCTTGCTCAAGTTACTTTCTGGGGTCCCCACTAAGTGATGTGCGCGGTACAAAGTTCATGGTGCAGAATTCTTTTGAGTCATCCTATTTTTTCTGCTCATACGAAATGTATATTATATGATATCTTCCCAATTGGGGAATAGCAATGAGAGCCTCTTTTTCTTTTTTTATTTTAGCCCCCCCTCCACAATACGAATGAAAGTCCAGTTACTCTGTTTCATCTAAAAGGGGAATGCCAAGATGCTCATTGATTGAAATTGAAATGAAATCTGGAATCGTGTCGTATAAGTAAAAAAGTGGTTTTTTATCAATCAATGAGCATCTTGAATTTCATAGAAATTGGGCGTAATATAATCTTTACGTAAGGGCCAGCCTATCCAACTTTCAGGCATCAAGATACGTTTAAGGCGAGGATGATTCTCATAATAAATTCCCAACATATCATAAGATTCCCGTTCCTGAAAATCAGCACTTCTCCAAATCCAGAAAACTGACGGGGTTTGAGGATTACTCCTGGGAGCAAATACTTTTATGCATACCTCTTCTGGTTTATCTATACCATACCGTATTTTCGTAAGGTGATACACACTAGCTAAAAATCCGCCTGGTGCTACATCATAGGCACACTGGGAGCGTAAATAATTGTAACCATATACATATGAAATGACAGCAATGGAATCCCAATCCTCGGTTTTTAT